AATAAGGTGGCCGAGTTCATAGGCGTTAGATTGTAAATCTAAAAACGAGTTTTAACTCCTTTATTAATGGTTCTATAGTAAAAGTTAATAATATTAGATTGCAAATCTAAAGATGTGCAATGCACTGGAACTTAGGATTTAAAAGAATTTCTTTTTTTTTAGGCTTTGAAGGCCTTTAGTTTATATAACTTAAAATCCTATAATAAAAAGGGGATAGGGAATAAGATCCCAAATATGTTAATAAAAGTTATTGATATAAGCATACGTGAAGATGAAAATAGGGATTTGAGTTTTACATTAGAAATAAAGAATGAGAACGACAAAAGAGTTATGGGGATGAATAGTCGTAAGTAAAAATAGAGTGTAATTAGACTTGAAACAAGAAGAACCAATAGTGGGACGAATATAGAGTTGGCTGATATAAACTGAATTATAATTCATTTAGGTAAAAATCCTAGGAATGGAGGAAGACCACCTAAGGATAGGATGTTTATTGGAATAAATATATTTAGTAGTAAATTTTTTTTTCTCTGATTTAATAAATTTGATACTGTTGAAGAATGAGTGGTAAAGAGAAGCATGATTACGGAACCAGAAACTAATGAGTAAAAAGTAAAGTATGTTAACCAATAAATATCACCTATATAAATACCAACCAGTATTCAAGATATGTGATTAATAGATGAGAAAGCTATTAATTTACGAAGTTTTATAATATTAAGACCTCCTAGTGCTCCAATAAGGGAGGATAGCAGAGCTGAAATTATAATGATTGATATCAGAGTATCTGAAAAGGTTAAATATGAGATTAAAAATATAGGTGCTAGTTTTTGAATAGTAAGAAGAATAAAAGCTTGTGGTCATGACAAACCTTCAGTTACTTGGGGAAACCAGAAATGAAAGGGTGCTGCACCTAGCTTCAATAGAAGGGATAATAAAATTATTATATGAGAAACAGATTGAGCGTATAGGAAAGTTGAAGCGGATATAATTAGGATTGTAGAAGCCAGAGCTTGAATTAAAAAGTATTTAATTGCTGCTTCAGCTAGATAAGGGCATAATTTAGTTGTGATCAGGGGGATAAATGACAGGAGATTTAATTCTAAGCCAAGCCAAGCCCCAAATCATGATGAGGAGGAAATTGAGAGAGTAGTCCCAGCTAGAAGGGTAAAGAAAAAAAAGAGATAAGAAATTGGAAAGGTCATTAAAAAGAGAAAGGTTGGACTTTCATTTACGGGGTATGAGCCCATTAGCTTAGTTTAGCTTATCTTTAAATATATTTGTTAGTGTAAAGAGCACATAAAGTTTTGATCTTTAAGGGGACGGTGTAAATCCGTTACGAATAATATAGGTAACAAAATTACATTATTAGCTCTATCAAAGCTACCCTTTTAAATCAGGCACTATATTAGTAATATAAAAAGATTAAATAAACCATGCGTTAAAATACAAATTCAAATAAAAAAAATAAGAACCATTTAATAGTGATTTGCGTGGGACAAGAGACCATTAGTAAACCAAATTCCTTAAATTAATAACTAGATATTAATATTATAAAAGGATGTTATTAATGAAATTGATAAGTATTAAAGGGTAGGCTACAACTTGTTTATGTGGTTATAACTAGTAGATATAGTTACATAAACCTGTTATTTTAAGCTACTTAATAAATTCTGTGTGCTATTGTTACAGGCGATGTAGTATGTGTTGTACGTTTATGGACGTGTATTCATGTATGCATATACATGTATTTATGTACATATATGTATATATACATATATAGATATATATATTTATGATTAATTTTATGTATTTTAATCTAAATTAATATGTGCCATATGGGTCTAAAAATTTATTTTGACAGTAACAATAATGCATATTATTATATATTAAGTTAATCATTATTTAATTTATTAATCTAGTTTGTGAGGATTAAAGGGATAGAAAGAATAGTTAGTCTCTGTCCCTTTAATCCTCACAAGAGTGCAGATAGTGACCTTCTATAATCATTTCTTTCTTATATACTGTCTTATTGCTCTTTATTAGAAGTAAGCTCAGTGGTTCGAGTAAACGAATCTTTCTGGTTTCCCTCAAGAGAAAAGGAAGAAAGTGAGTTTCTCGAGAACATGAGCTTACTTCTTATTATAATGGCCTTTATGGAGGAAAAATTATAGAACTTTGCTTGAAATGTAGGAGTAAAGGGCACCGCTGTGCCTTTTACTCCTTCTTCCTTATTTTCTATGATAGAAGGATATATTTAAACGGTTCTCCTTTTTTATAACACATGAGTTGATAAAAATACTCATTTAACTTATTATATTGTGTTTGGGAATTATATTTAACTATGTATATTTCTTTATATATAGGATTGTATTTTATATATGTATTCTTTTATATAGTTCTTTTTAGTTGAGTATTAATTTTATATAGGATCTTATTTTTTATATCTTTATATTGAAATATTTTTTATTGAATGTATTTTTTTTGGCTTGTATGCTTTAATTTATATACCTCATATAAAGATTATTGTTATATATACATATAGTTACTATATAATCGATTTAATTTCAATAATTATTACTTTTATTTTTTTAGCATAATACTTAATATTTGTAAGGGCAAATTTAGTTTATTATTATTAATATTTTTTAAGTGTTTAGCAAATAAAGTTTGATTGTTTCTTTACCCCTTGCATTTAAATTAAGTTTGTATGAGAGTTATTGCGTGTATTTGCTCGGTGTTAAATATGTACGAGCTGTAAATTCCTAGTTTAATAAATTATAAAAATAAAATCTCAGCATATAAAATTAGACAATTTAATCAATTAAGATCTAGTAATAAGTTAAAACCTAATTAATATTGTGCCAGCAGTTGCGGTTATACTCTAAGGTTAAGTAAAGGCAAGTCGGTTGATTGTTAGGTGAACTGTTTGTTAAATTGGTGTTATGAAAGCCTAAAAGAATAAAAAAGTGAAATTAGAGTATCTTTGGAGGTCTTTAATAAGATTAATATAAGCTGAAGCAAAAAAATATTGGAGTTAAACTAGGATTAGATACCCTATTATACCAAGAAGTAATTATAAAATACCTGAGTAGTAACAGCTATGTTCTAAAAATTTGAAAAATTTGGCGGTGGTTTAGTCTTGTCAGAGGAACCTGTCTTTTAAACGATACACCACGAAATATCTTACTTGAGTTTGTATAGTATGTATACCATCATTATTAGGTAATTTTTATAGAATAAATTACTGGAAAGTTTCGATAATGTTGAATATATTAGATCAAGGTGCAGCTGATACTCAAGTTAAGGTGGGTTACAATAGTATTTACGCTATTACGGATAAGTAAATGAAACTTTACTTTGAAGGAGGATTTGATTGTAAATTTAGTTTAATAAGCTAATTTGATATAAGCTCTAAAGCATGTACATATCGCCCGTCGCTTTCATTACTAAGATGAGATAAGTCGTAACATAGTAGGCTTACTGGAAAGTGAGCCTGGAAGGACAAAGTAAAGCTGAATAAAGTACAGCGTCTCACTTACGTTGAGAAGAATTATTGTGCAAGTCAATATACTTTGAAATTTAAAAATATTGCTAATTATCTAAATGTAAATTGTAAATCTTTAAAAACTAATATAATCAAAAATCTAGTAAAGATTATTGAAATGTCTTCTAAAGCTATAGAGTACAAGTACTGAATAGGAAATAATTCTATTATCGCAAAACTATAAAGTAGGTGTCTAATTCCGTACCTTGTGTATCAGGGATGAACAAACTTTTATGAATAATTTCACTAATCCCGAAGCAAAGATAGCTAGTGTTTTAAGCAAGTTCTTGTTATATAAAAATTTGCAATATAACACTAAAGATGAGATGTCATACGAGCTTTGCTATATCTGGTTCCTCAGAAATTAAATATAATTTGACTATTAAGTTAAAATTTACTTAATAATAAAGGGTAGGAGGGATTAGCTTCTTACCACTAAAATAGTTATTTAATAGATAGATATTTTATTTAACCTTACTAAGCTTAAAAGTAGCTATGATAATAAAGTGTTCTAATTTAGGTTAAGCAGAAAAGCTATTTATCGTAATCTTTAATCAGTTACTGAGGTATTATTCTTAACATTCAAGTTTAAGAAAAAATGTTTATATAAGTAAAATAATTAATGTAAAAATTCTAATATAAAGTTGTTATAGTAATATAGTATATATAAAGAAGTGAAAAAGGAACTCGGCAAAAGTTTTTCTTGCCTGTTTATCAAAAACATGTCTATTATGAATTTATTTATAGTCTAGCCTGCTCACTGATAAAATTATTAAATAGCCGCGGTATCTTGACCGTGCAAAGGTAGCATAATCATTAGTTTTTTAATTGAAAACTTGTATGAATGGTTGGACAAAGAAAAAGCTGTCTCTTTCATTAAAATTGAATTTAACTTCTAAGTGAAAAGGCTTAGATATTTTAGAGGGACGATAAGACCCTATAAAGCTTTATAAATTTAAAGATTTTATATATTTTTTATTATAATGATAATTTCTCAAAAATTTATTGGGTTGGGGCAACAAAAGTATAATTATCAATAACTGCTATAAATTACTACAATTATTTTTGTTATTAAAGAGTTGTTGATCCTCGAAAGGGATTAAAAGATCAAGTTACTTTAGGGATAACAGCGTAATTTATCTTGAGAGTTCTTATCAAAGGATAAGTTTGCGACCTCGATGTTGAATTAAAATGTCTTTGTAGTGCAGCAGCTATACAAGAAGGTCTGTTCGACCTTTAATTTTTTACATGATTTGAGTTCAGACCGGCGTGAGCCAGGTCGGTTTCTATCTTCTAAGAATAAAAGGTTACTTTAGTACGAAAGGATTAAGTAGTCAAAAGTATTTTAAAATTTTGAAATAGCTATTTTGTCAGATAATATGTACTAGACTTAGGATCTAGTTAAATAGAATTAATTTCTATAAATAGTATAATAATTATATCTAATTGTTTTATGTTGTTGGTGGAAATTGTAAATTATTTGGTTTTGATAATTTGTGTTTTAGTCGGGGTAGCTTTTGTGACTTTATTAGAGCGAAAAATTTTAGGGTATATTCAAATTCGCAAAGGTCCGAATAAGGTTGGGTATATAGGTTTACTTCAACCTTTTTCGGATGCCGTTAAATTATTTACTAAAGAACAGACAATACCTATTATGTCAAATTTTGTTGTGTACTATTTATGTCCTGTATTGAGGTTATTTTTATCTTTGCTAGTATGAAGTGTAATACCTTATGATGTTGGGCTGGTAAGATTTAATATAAGTATTTTATTCTTTTTTTGCTGTCTTGGTATAGGAGTTTACAGAGTAATGGTAGCCGGTTGGGCTTCAAATTGTAAGTATTCTTTGTTGGGAAGGCTGCGTAGTGTTGCTCAGACTATCTCTTATGAAGTTAGGTTAGCTTTGATTTTATTGTCTTTTATTATATTATTAGGAGGGTTTAGTCTTGAATTGTTTGTAAAATATCAAAGTTATTCTTGGTTTGTATTTATGTCATTGCCTTTAAGAATAGTTTGGTTTGCCTCCTGTTTAGCCGAGACTAATCGTACGCCTTTTGATTTTGCTGAGGGAGAGTCAGAGTTGGTTTCAGGGTTTAACACCGAATATAGAAGTGGAGGGTTTGCTTTAATTTTCATAGCAGAGTATTCTAGAATTCTATTTATAAGAGTGTTGTTTGTGATTGTGTTTTTAGGAAGAAGGCCGTGTAGAATCTCTTTCTATTTAAAGTCAATGTTAGTCGCATTTGTTTTTGTCTGAGTTCGTGGGACTTTACCACGTCTTCGGTATGACAAGCTTATGTACTTAGCTTGAAAAAGGTTTTTACCAGTCTCAATTAATTATTTGATTCTTTTTATAGGAGTAAAATCTCTTTGTTTTGTTCTTAATCTTTAAGTATAATTAAAATTATATGTTGATAAAATGCGGTCATTAAGAGATAATCTCTTTTCTAATACTTTCAAAATATCTATTTTTTATAAACTAAATAACCATTTTAGTATTTTATCTCATCCTATAAGAAGAAGAGGGTTAATGATAAATAATAGGAAATATGTAACTGTAAGAATCTGACCAGTTAATACATAAGGTTCTTCTACTGGTCGTGCTCCAATTCATGTTAAGAGAACTAGAACTGATACGAGAGTTCAGAATATAAATTGATTCAAGGGGTAGAAAGTTAATCTTCGAAAGTTAGATGTGTGAGTAAAAGGAAGAATTATAATAATGGCAACAGAGGCGACAAGGGCAATTACTCCTCCTAATTTATTAGGGATAGATCGGAGAATTGCATAAGCGAATAAAAAATATCATTCCGGTTGAATGTGAGCAGGAGTAACTAAAGGGTTAGCTCTGATAAAGTTATCAGGATCCCCCAGTAAATACGGGTTAAGAAGGGATAGGATTAAAAGGAGTGTAAACATTACAATGAATCCTACAATGTCTTTAAATGTGAAGTAAGGGTGAAAAGGGACTTTATCTAACTGTCTAGAAACTCCCAAGGGATTGTTAGCACCAGACTGGTGTAAAAAGAAAATATGAATGATAGTTATTGCAGCAATAATAAAAGGAAGAACAAAATGAAAAGTGAAGAATCGTGTTAGTGTAGCGTTGTCAACTGAAAATCCACCTCAAATTCATTGGACTAGATCTGTCCCAATATAAGGAATAGCTGAAAAAAGGTTAGTAATAACTGTAGCTCCTCAAAAAGACATTTGACCTCATGGAAGCACGTAACCTAAAAAAGCCGTTGCTATTACTATAAATAAAATAACTACCCCTACTATTCAGGCATGGAAAGTTATGTAAGAGCCGTAGTAGATGCCACGCCCGATGTGAATATAGATACAGATAAAAAAGAAAGAAGCTCCATTGGCATGCATAGTACGGAGAAGTCATCCGTAGTTCACGTCTCGACAAATATGAGCAACTCTAGAGAATGCTAGGTCAATGTGAGCAGTGTAATGTATAGCTAAAAATAAGCCTGTGGCAATCTGAATAACTAAGCAAAGACCCAAAAGAGAACCAAAATTTCAGAAAGTTGAAATATTTGATGGTAATGGTATATCTACTAAAGAGTTATTAATGATTTTGAATAAAGGGTGAGACTTACGTATAGGTGTTGTCATTAAGGTGATAAACGCAGAGGACCTTTGAATAAGTTTGTAATTTTAACTACTACAACTAGAGTTAATAAAAGGTAAAGAATAATATACAGAGTAAAGTTTATAAGATTAAATCTGTAGATTCAACTGATAATAAATACATTTGATGAATCGAAAGAAAAGGAGGAAAGGGAGAGCTGAGTTATGGTAGATCCTATCAAAGAATCTCATAAAATAGTTAAAGGTATAAAAGCAAACAGAATAGCAAGTGATGTAGAGAAAGCTGACCAAGAAAAAAAGAAAGGCTCATTAGAAGCTAGAGATGTAACGTAAATAAATAAAACTAACATTCCTCCTAAAAAGATTATAAACAAAATATATGAGAACCAGTAGGAATAAGTCGATAATCCGGCTGTTAATGAAATAAAAATAGTCTGGATTAATAGAGTTAAGCCTATGGAAAGTGGGTGTCTAAGTCGGGTAAATAAAATAGATAGTAGCAAGATAAATGGAATAAAGAGCAAAGTCATGTCAGAGAATAGTTTAATAAAATATTAGTTTTGGGAATTAAAGATAAAGAATCAACTCTTTTTCTCTGAAGTTTTAAGAAAAAAATTTCATTCTTGGTTTACAAGACCAAAGTTTTTAGTTAAACTATTAAAACTAATGATGAATTTTAGGAGAGCTATGGTCTTTGTTCCAATGGTAATGATTTTTTGTGGGGTTTGAGGGTTTATTGCTTATAATAAGCACATACTTAACTCTCTTTTAAGACTTGAGTTTATGATATTAGGAGTATTTTGGTTGATAAGAAGTCAGTTAGCTTTAGTAGCTAGAGAGGTTTATTTTTCTCTGTTTTTTTTAACCCTTGCTGCGTGTGAAGGGGCTTTAGGGCTGACTATGTTGATTTTAGTAGTGCGAAGGCATGGAAACGACGTATTTTCAAGATTTAACTTATTAGAATGTTAAAGTTTATATTGCCTATTGTTTTATTGATAAAATTTTCTAAAGAATGAAAAGTTGCCCAAGTAGGTATGTTTTTTATTAGGTTTATTTTGAGGTTACACTGTTACCACAATTTTTATTTATTTAGGTTGGGATTTAATCTTGGAATAGATTATATTAGGTTTATTATGATTATACTAAGTTTTTGAGTGGTATCTTTGATTTTGATTTCAAGGCAGAAAATTAAAAAGTTAGGAAACTTTAATGGTATATTTATTTTAGTAAATATAATGTTATTGGCGTTCTTAATCTTAACTTTCTGTTCTATGGACTATCTTATATTTTATATCAGTTTTGAAGCTTCTTTAATTCCAACTTTAATTTTAATTCTTGGCTGAGGGTATCAGCCTGAACGAGTTCAAGCTGGAGTCTACATGCTATTTTATACACTGGCTTTTTCTTTACCTCTTCTTGTATCTTTGCTTGTATACTATAGAGTTAGTGGGAGGTTAATTATTAATTTAAGTAGACCTCTGACGAGTATAGGGTATGTAAGCAAATTGTGATATATCAGAACAGTTTTGGCTTTTATAGTTAAACTACCAATATTTATATTTCATTTGTGGCTTCCAAAAGCTCATGTAGAAGCTCCTATTGCTGGTTCTATGATTTTAGCTGGTGTTCTACTAAAGTTAGGTGGTTATGGACTAATTCGAGTTCTTGTAATGTTTCAGGAAAATAACAAAGAGTTTTGTTGACTGTGAGTTAGTGTTAGGATCATAGGTGGAGTATATATTAGACTTGTGTGCATACGGCAAGTCGATATAAAATCTTTAATTGCTTACTCATCTGTAGTCCATATAAGGCTGGTTTTGTGTGGTGTAATTATTTTTAGATGATGAGGATTAGCTGGATGTATAATTTTAATAGTAGGTCACGGTTTGTGCTCTTCCGGATTATTCTGTTTAGCAAATATAGTCTATGAACGGACTGGTAGTCGAAGTTTAATAGTAAATAAAGGATTGTTGTCATTTATGCCAAGGATAGGTTTATGGTGATTCTTGCTAAGAGTGAGAAATATAGCAAGACCTCCATCATTAAATCTTATGGGCGAGATTATATTAATTTTAACTATGTTAAGTTGAAGAAAATTAACAATTCTTGGTATCAGATTATTGTCTTTTTTTAGTGCAAGTTACACATTGTACATGTACAGTTTAAGGCAACATGGAGTGTTTTACAATTCATTATATTCTTGTTGCTCTGGTAAAGTAAATGAATATCTGAGTCTATTTTTACATTGATTACCTTTAAATATTATGATTTTAAACAGAACTTTAGTTATGATTTAGAAGTCTTTATTGCATAAAGAATGATTTGAAAAATTTCTATACATGAAATTAGAATGTTGGCTTTAGTATTAATATCTTCATTATGTGGTGTAATTGGTATTAGTAAAATTAAAACAGGTGTAATGGATGTGATTGAGTGAGAGCTTTTTAATTTAGTAAGGAGAACAATAGTATTTACTGTAATTTTAGACTGAGTATCTTTGTTGTTTATGAGTTTTGTTTTCCTTATTTCTGGAAGAGTACTTTTCTATAGTGGAAGGTATATAGCTGATGATAAGACTCATAACCGTTTTATGTATCTTGTATTAGCATTTGTACTTTCTATGAGATTAATGGTTTTAAGACCGAATTTAATTAGAATTTTGTTAGGCTGAGATGGGTTAGGTTTAGTGTCGTATGCTTTAGTAATTTATTATAGCAATGAGAAATCTGCTAATGCAGGTATATTGACTATTCTATCAAACCGAGTAGGAGATGTAGCAATTTTACTAAGAATTGGTTTAATAAGGAGTCTGGGAAGGTGAAACTTTTTTTTTTACAGGTATTATTTGGATGAAGATTGATTGTTACTTAAGGTATTTCTTATAATCTCGGCTATAACAAAAAGAGCTCAAATTCCTTTTTCTGCTTGGCTTCCAGCAGCTATGGCCGCACCTACTCCTGTTTCTGCTTTAGTTCATTCTTCAACTTTGGTGACTGCAGGAGTATATTTGATAATCCGGTTTAGAGCCGCCTTGGAGGGTTCTTTAGTACAAAGGTGGTTGTTAATTATTTCTTGTTTAACAATATTTATAGCTGGCCTAGGTGCTAATTTTGAGTATGACTTAAAAAAAATTATTGCCTTGTCTACTTTGAGTCAGCTAGGAGTTATGCTTAGAATCTTGTCTTTAGGATATGCTGATTTGGCCTTCTTTCATCTTCTAAGTCATGCTTTATTCAAGGCTTTATTATTCATATGTGCTGGAGTTGTTATTCATAGAGTAGGAGGCTATCAGGATATTCGCTTTATGGGAAATTTAGTTAAATTTATACCTTTAACTGTATCATATATAACTATCTCTAATCTAGCCTTATGTGGATTTCCCTTCATAGCTGGATTTTATTCCAAAGATATAATCCTAGAAGTAGCTTTCATAAGAAGAATTAATTTTGTCGCCCTTATACTTTATATCATGGCTACTGGGCTTACAGTAATATACACTATACGTTTGATTTTTTATTCTATTAGAGGAGAATATAACTTAAGGTCCATAAGAAATCTTTCTGATGAAGACTATATAATAACCAATTCTATGAGAGGTTTGGGATTTGGGGCAATTATAGGAGGAGCTTGCTTGTCTTGGGTACTATTTCCTGAGTGTTATATAATTTGTTTGAGGTTGTTTATAAAAATGATAGTAATTATAGTTAGAGTATTAGGAGGGTTAGTAGGGTATATATTAAATATAATAAGAGTTAATTTTACTTTAAAAAGACTTAGAAATTATGGTATAATTGCTTTTATAGGTTCTATATGGTTCATGCCAGCTTTAAGAACTTTAAAATTGAGGGAAAGAAGACTCAACTCAGGAAAATATATAGAAAAAGTGTTGGATAAGGGTTGATTTGAATTTTATGGAGGACAAGGGCTCAATTATTTGTTTTCTAACTTATTTTATATTTTAAATAGAATACATTTAAATAGAGTTAAAGTATTTATAAAAGTTGCTGTAATTACTATAATTGTATTTATAGTTGCTGCTTTTTAATTTATATAATTCAAAAAGAATATTGCATTGAAGCTGCAAAAGTGGGTGTAAACTCTGTAAGTAAATTCAAATAGTTTAAATAAAAATGTTGGCTTGTGGCGCTGAAGATGTAGTTATACTTTGAATTCAAAATATTAAAATAAGAAAGTTTTTAGAAACTAGAATGTTTCAGTTTTACAACGAAAATGTAACGTGTTTATTACACCATAAAAACAGGAATATAAACGGAATTCAACCGCTTAAAAAAAAGTTAGAAGCTTTCTTTTTTGACATAATATTCCTATTTCTTGATTGGAAAATAAATTTCAATATTATCATTAACAGTGACACACCTCTTTTTGGTTTCAACCAATTATTAGAGACTTAGATAGTCAAAGTTTAGGTCGAAACTAAATGCGATAATTTCGCTTTCTAATACAGACAAAGCTAGTTTTAAAAACACTTTATGAATGCAACTCATATGTCATAAATTTGACTATAGCCTTAATATAGCCTATTTTGATCATTCTAGGGCCCCTTGAGCTCATTCGTAGTAAAGGCCAATTAAGAGAATTAGGAGAAATAAAGTTCCTGTAGAAAGTCAGGAAAATATATTAGTTACATTGAAGATTGAGGCAAGGGGAAGGAGTAAGGTAATTTCTACGTCAAAAATTAAAAAAATCACAGCAATTAGGAAGAATCGTAAAGAAAAGGGAAACCGTGCGGATCCTTTTGGATCAAATCCGCACTCATAAGGAGAGTTTTTTTCACGATCAGTAATTGTTTTTTTTGAAATTACGGAAGCTAGGGTTATAACAATATAGCAAACGATAATTGTTAGGAGTGAGAATAAAGTTAATGTAATAATTATTTTTTCTAAAATTTTAGGCCTTCTGATTGGAAGTCAGATATACTTGTTATACTAAAAAAATTAGCCTCCTCATCAGTAAATAAATACATAGAGGAACAATCATACTACATCTACGAAATGTCAATATCATGCGGCTGCTTCAAACCCTACATGATGATTAGAAGAAAAATGACAGAAAAATAATCGTACAAAACAAATCAGTAAAAATGAAGTTCCGATAATAACATGTAGTCCATGGAAACCTGTGGCAACAAAGAAAGTTGAACCAAATACTGAATCTGCAATAGTGAATGGAGCCTCAATGTATTCAAAAGCTTGAAGAAGAGTGAAATAGAATCCTAATAAAATTGTTAATCCTAAACTTTGGATGGCTTGTGTATGGTTAGACTCTATGATAGCATGGTGGGCTCAAGTTACTGTAGCTCCGGAGGATAAAAGAATTGTAGTGTTAAGAAGAGGAATTTGGAAGGGATTGAATGGCTGAATACCATAGGGAGGCCAGTTTATTCCAATTTCAATTGTGGGTGCAAGCCTACTGTGAAAAAAAGCTCAGAAGAAAGAAAAAAAGAATAGTACTTCAGAGGCAATAAAGAGAATTATGCCTCATCGTAGTCCTTTAATTACAACAGAAGTATGAAGGCCTTGAAAAGTTCCTTCTCGTGTAATATCACGTCATCATTGGTATATAGTGAGAAGGATAGCAAAGATTCTTAAGATTAGTAGGTTCATGTTGTACTGGTGAAACCATTTAATTAAGCCTGTAGTAAGTATTATCGCTCTAATAGATCCTGTTAAAGGCCAAGGTCTTATGTCAACTAAATGATATGGGTGAAAACCGTGTGATGATGTCATTAGTTAATTTCTCTAGTATAAAGGGTTCTTAAAACAGCAAACACATAAGATTGAATGATTGCAACGGCAGACTCTAGAGTTAAAAGTAAAATTTGAGAAATTACGAGGATTGAGAGAATAAGAGAAGACGTTATTGTAGGTCCAGTATTACCTAAGAGAGTTAAAAGAAGGTGCCCTGCAATTATATTAGCAGCCAATCGAACAGCCAATGTACCTGGTCGGATAATGTTTCTAATAGTTTCAATTAATACTATAAATGGTATCAAAACAGGAGGAGTTCCTTGAGGAACTAAGTGAGCAAACATGTGTTGAGTGTGGTTGATTCATCCCTTAATTATCAGAGTTACTCATAGGGGTAGAGAGAGAGCTAATGTTATTACTATGTGTCTTGATCTTGTAAATACATAGGGTAAGAGACCTAGGAAATTGTTGTAAAGAATAAGAGAAAATAATGAGACAAAAAATATAGTAGATCCTACACATCTTACTGTTAGTAGAGCTTTGAACTCTTTATGAAGTGTAAATATCATGTCACTTCAGCATAGAGATCAGCGAGACGGAGATGCTCAATAAAGATAGGGAATAAATAACAGACCTAAGAGTGTAGAAATCCAGTTTAGTGAGAGATTAAAAATTCTTGAGGAGGGTTCAAAAATAGAAAATAAATTTGCTATAATTTTCAGTCTAGGTAGTTTGAAGAAGATTTACCAATAACATTAGAATCGATGGTTTCGAAGGGCTTAATAAAGTAATTAACCATTAAAAAGATAATAAATCTAATTAAAAAAAATATGTATAGATATAATCAGAGTAAAGGAGCTATCTGTGGCATCAAGAAATATCTTTATAAAAGATAACTTTAACGTGACAGGTTAATATTATTTACTTAACTAATTTCTTTCACCAGAAGTAGGCGCAATACTATAATAGGTTTAAAAGACCTACACTTTCTTTCAGTCATCGGGTGAGTCAGAGTAAGAAGAAATTCAATTTAAAAATGAATTGGTGTTTACACTTTCAACTACAATGGGTATAAATCTATGATTTGCTCCACAAATTTCCGAACATTGGCCGTAAAATAGACCAGGACGTGATATTATAAAGCTGGTCTGATTGAGACGTCCTGGGATGGCATCTGCTTTTACCCCAAGAGCAGGTACAGTTCAAGAGTGAATTACATCAGCTGCTGTGATTACTACTCGGATTTGGGTATTTATGGGGAGAACAGTTCGATTATCTACATCCAGTAGTCGGAATCCTGAGGACTCTAGCTCATTGGTAGGGGTCATGTAGGAGTCAAATTCTACGTCTAAGAAATCTGAGTACTCATAAGATCAGTATCACTGATGTCCTACTGTCTTAAGAGTTACAGAAGGACTATTTACTTCATCTAAAAGATAAAGAAGTCGAAGAGAAGGTAGTGCAATAAAGACAAGAATGATGGCTGGTAAAGCGGTTCAAATTAGTTCAATAGTCTGATGTTCTAGCATATAACGGTTGATGAAGGAGTTAGTTAAGATTGAAGCTATTATGTATCCTACAAAGGTAATAATTATAATCAAGACTACCATAATATGATCATGAAAGAAAATTAATTGTTCTATAAGAGGAGAAGCTCTATCTTGAAGGCCTAAATATGTTCATGTTGCCATTAGGTCAATAAATTCTAAAAGAAGATTGATCTTCCTAGTAGGAGCTTAAATCCTATACATCTTTCTGCCATTTTAGAAGTTAGTAATAAGAGGAATTTCTATATATGAGTGATCCGCAGGAGGGTAAGAGTGGTTTCATTCGATCGAAGATGGTAAATAAGGAGAGAACATAACAGGTCGGTTGGAAATTAAAGCTTCTCAGATTACAATTATAAAAATAAGTATAGCAATAAGAGATACTATGGACCCTATCGAGGACACAATATTTCAAGTAGTATAGGCGTCTGGATAATCGGAGTATCGCCGCGGCATACCGTTAAGTCCTAGGAAATGCTGTGGGAAGAAAGTTACATTAACACCAATAAACATGATTGTAAAGTGAATTTTCATTCACTTAGGATTTAAAGATATACCTGTAAATAAAGGGAACCAGTGAGCAATACCAGCAAAAATACCGAACACTGCTCCTATAGATAGGACGTAGTGGAAATGAGCTACAACATAATATGTATCATGAAGAATAATATCGATAGATGAATTTGCTAGAACAACTCCGGTTAATCCTCCTACAGTGAATAAAAAAATAAATCCTAAGGCTCATAGCATAGATGGACTGTAGTTAATTTGAGTGCCATGGAGAGTTCTTAGTCATCTGAAAATTTTAATTCCAGTAGGAACAGCAATAATTATAGTAGCAGATGTGAAGTATGCACGAGTGTCTACGTCTATACCAACTGTGAATATGTGGTGAGCTCAGACAATAAATCCTAAAATACCAATAGCCATTATAGCATAGATTATACCTAAAGTTCCAAATGATTCTTTCTTACCTGATTCTTGTCTTACAATATGAGAGATTATACCGAATGCAGGAAGAATTAGAATATAGACTTCAGGATGACCGAAAAACCAGAATAAGTGTTGGTAGAGTACAGGGTCACCACCTCCGGCAGGGTCAAAGAATGAAGTATTTAGATTTCGGTCTGTAAGAAGTATAGTAATAGCTCCAGCAAGAACAGGGAGAGATAAAAGTAGAAGAATAGCAGTGATAAATACTGATCAAACGAATAATGGCATTTGGTCCATTCTTATACCAAAAGATCGCATGTTAATAACGGTGGTCATGAAATTTACTGCACCTAGAATAGAGGAAACACCTGCCAGATGTAAAGAGAAAATACCTAGATCTACAGAAGCTCCTGCGTGAGCGATGGCTGCTGAAAGAGGAGGATAGACGGTTCAACCTGTACCAACACCTCTTTCCACTATACCTCTTATAAGAAGTAAAGTTAGAGAAGGAGGGAGAAGTCAAAATCTTATGTTGTTTATACGAGGAAAAGCCATGTCAGGGGCTCCTAACATTAATGGTACTAGTCAGTTACCAAATCCCCCAATTATAATTGGTATAACTATAAAGAAAATTATTACAAAAGCATGAGCTGTAACTACAACATTGTAAATTTGGTCATTACCAATAAGAGTACCAGGTTGACCTAGTTCTGCTCGAATAATAAGACTAAGAGAAGTCCCTACTATTCCTGATCATGCTCCAAAAATAAAATATAATGTACCAATATCTTTATGATTAGTAGAAAAGAATCATCGTTGCAT